CCATATATGGAATTGAGATCCGCATACATATATAATATATACATATATAATATTGTATAATAATTGTATATGTATATTAAGCTAGATTTAGCCTCTACCTTTATTCTAGAGTACAACTTTATACACTACAATAATACCAATAGATCATATGGTCGAAAGATTCATCTATTTCTTTCTACCATACGATCTATCTATTAGAATACTGCGGATTATAGTCCGCTTATTTCATTTAAGTTTCGCAAAAATTGGAATCCTTTTCATTTTATTTCGTCAATTTTTGATAAGAACTCAGAAGTAAAGTTTAATTCAAATTTCAAATTAATGATTAATTAATTAATTATTTTGACTGATTGTTTTTACGTAAATGATAAGTAGAAAGGCGGTAGGAACTAGAACGAATAGTGCAGTAGCAACAAATGCAAGAATATTTACTCCCATAAGAATATTTACTCCCATAATCTAATATTTTTTTTACTTCGCAATAACTCGGGATTTAGTCCCATAGCTTTCACTTGTAAATTCAATGAATGAATTCCCTCTTAATCTCGCTGGTTTTGAATCGGATGAATATCATGAATAACAATATCTGAGCTGTCAAATCAATTTGTCGTCGAAAATGGAATAGTATAACATAGGAAGTTTTTTTATCCATACCGAATCCCAGCTCGGATTCCTGACCCAATCCCAAATTCCTTTATTCCTTTATTTATATTTATCGTCTGTTTCCGTTCTTTTTTTTTTCTATAATCTACTCTATGTACAATGATCTGATGAAGTATCATCAGATTGCCCTTCCACTTCCATTAGTCACATAGTTACAAATCAAAACAAGAAAGAAACTAATTTATTATTCCATTGCTAATGCTAAGAGGACCTCTGTCCTTTACCCCCTTCCGTAGATTATTAGCACTGGGTATATATCAAAGGCTCAGCGTGCAATTTGAATGCAATCCATTTTTTAATTAGTAATTGAGGTTATACAAAACCGGGGCCATAAAGAGAAATTGTTTAATCTAGAAAAGTCTTCTAATTCTCTTAGTCTTAGGGGAATCTTGTTAAATTCATTTTTTATTGTGAATTCCATTTGTGTATGTGTGCCCCTCTCCAAAAAAAAGAACATAGTATTCTATTCCACGGATCGGGAACAATCGAAAAAAAGGATCCGGGATTTCTTGGAATGCTTACTATAATGCTACGTATAATTGTATTAATCCGCCCATCTCCTACCGCAAAGAAAAGAAAAAAGGGTCTTTTTTTTGGGAATGAAATTCTGCCCCTGGCCCCCTTTCGAATTGATTGATGTATTTAGTGGATCCGTCGGGACTGACGGGGCTCGAACCCGCAGCTTCCGCCTTGACAGGGCGGTGCTCTGACCAATTGAACTACAATCCCAGAGAAATAAGGGATCTAGCAGAAATTTTGATTCTTTATCTCCGTATCGAGTATTTTTGAGGGGCGCGGGGATTATACGTGGTAGATTGGCGAATTTTTGGGCCGAGCTGGATTTGAACCAGCGTAGACATATTGCCAACGAATTTACAGTCCGTCCCCATTAACCGCTCGGGCATCGACCCAGGAGGAATCGCTTGTAAGACTATTGGGAATTCGTGATCAACTTCCTTTCCTAGTCCCCTACCCCCAGGGGAAGTCGAATCCCCGCCGCCTCCTTGAAAGGGAGATGTCCTGAACCGCTAGACGATGGGGGCCCGCTTGTCTAACTGTCATGATACTATGATCATAGTATGAAGAGTTTTTTTTTAATTGTCAATGTATGATTAGATCCGAGGAATCTTTCCGCTTTTCCTAATTGCAGATAACTTGTTGATTTGTCATTCATATTCATGAATCTCATTAGAATGGGAATTCTCTACTCTATCTCTATATCTATATATAAAAAAAAATATATATAAATCTAGATATATAAAAAAATCTAGATATAGAAAAAAAATCTAAATCTAGTATCGAAATCTATATTTATTTCGTCTAATATAAATATAAAAAAGTGTAAATAATACTAAAGTAACAAAGTAAAAGTATAGGGTTTTCGGGGAGTCGCTGGTCCAAAACAAAAAGGGGGGGTTAAGCTCCACTTCTTTCGCTTTCATTCTTCCATTCATTGATTCATTTATTGTTAAGATGAGATAAGAATATCTCACAATAAAAGAAGGAAATTAACAACCAGTAAGCGTGATGAAAAAATTCTACTTGTTTTGTCTCCTAAAAAAATTCAAAGAATTTTCGAGAATTTCTTCATCACAGGATTTGATGAGATACCTTGAAATTTATGTCGAATGGGTAGGTGTACGTGTAAGTGAACTTTATTCTGATGGAAATCAATTCATTCAATGAAAGAAAATAAATTTGGTTCGGTCTTGAAACAATTCATTACAATTTACCTTAGACTTGCTGGGTAAATCGATTTTTTTTTTTCAATAAAAAGCCACTAGCAAGTATGAGTCTACCGTATGGACTTATGTATATATACTGTATATACATAATA